GTGTCTTTCTCGTAAGACCGAGAGAAATGAAAAAAAAAAATGAATAAAAAGAATCAAATCACACCATCTCTGTAATAGGTAAATGCCTCCTTTTCTCCTGAAGTTGTCGGAATTATTTGCAATAAGATATTGGCTACAATTGAAAAGGTCTTATCAATAAAATTTCCATTTATCCGCGATCTAGGCATAGCTAGCAATCCATTGTAAAATTCTTCTCATTCCCTCTCGTGGGAAAATGATCCCACAAAGAAAAGAATTGTACATTACGAAATAACATAAAAACAGATTGATTTGAAAAAAAAAAAAAGATTATGGTCCTTCTATTCCCATTGTTCCTTTTTGACAGGAATCGATAAGAACTATTTGAACCCGATTCGATTTCATCCTAATGTAGTAGGATATCAAGGAAGGGAACTATTCTGATTTCGTTGAAGTTACAGATTAGAGTAACTCGAGAAATTTTGATTGAATTATGATACAAAGAAGAAAAAGATCAAATAATAATTCTATGATGAAAATAGAATAACTTTATGTTGTGTACATAGCAGGTATACAATCCACTATACAAAATGTTTTATGAATTTCGAATAGAGGGGTAAGGGAAGGGGTTTGTTGTTGAGAACTCGAAAACCGGAAAGAAATTTGATAATTTGTAGGGTATGGAATCATAGTCTATCTAGAATTATGATAGAAAGGTATCCATTAACCCTAATCTAAAAAATCTAGACCTATCAATCAGTTCATTCGTTCTAATTCATTGATTTAATCGATTCGAAATAGTCCAAATAAAAGGGAGTTATTTTTGCAAACATTAACCCCATTTAAATATTAAAAAAAAATTCGTAAGAAAAGAATTTTCTCTTTATCTTGGAGTCTCGAAAGATAGATCTTTCTTTACTTTGATGAAAAATTTTCGATTTTTAGTTGTAATATTTTTATTTGTAATATCATACTTAAAATGGATTGGTCGTACCTATCCAATAATATAGAATGGAATATGAAGAACTCGCTATTCACTCGGTTTTTGGTTCATAATCATTATGTAGGAGAGATGGCCGAGTGGTTCAAGGCGTAGCATTGGAACTGCTATGTAGGCTTTTGTTTACCGAGGGTTCGAATCCCTCTCTTTCCGTACCTTCACTTAATAGACCCATTTTCTTAACAACACCGGATCAAATAGCAATGGAGACCTTTATTTCACCAATTTGACCTTTCAGTGATATAGATTCTCTATTCCGAATTGTCGTAACACATAAACTAGCAAGAAGACTGGAAAGAATATGAAAAAAGCCCCTCAGTCTATGATACATAAATGGGATAAAATCGGGATCAAACCCGTATTTTTCTTACTTAACCTTAGGTTAATTTAATTTGATGAAAGGGAAAGAAAATTGCCTGAACCCTTGCTATTTTATTTGAGTTTAGGTTTAAGTCTGACGAGAATAATATTCTACGACTAGCAATTCATTTATTTTCAAACCGACCCATTTATTATCTATTATTTGATTGACTAATCCTTTATATTGGAATGGGTGAAGGGTCAAATGATTTGGCACTTCCTCATGAGGGGATGAGTTGAGAGAATTTTGAATCAGAGTTCTAGATTTTTGTTCATCCTTCGTCGTAATAATATCTCGGGGTTTGCAGCGATAACTTGGTATATCTACTATACGCCCATTCACTAAAATATGTCTATGGTTAACTAATTGGCGAGCTGCGGGAATAGTCGAAGCCATACCCAATCGAAAAAGGATGTTATCCAAACGCATTTCAAGTAATTGTAGTAAAACTTGACCTGTTGACCCCTTTGCTTTTCCGGCGATACGAACGTATTTAAGTAATTGTCGTTCTGTAAGACCATAATGAAAACGCAATTTTTGTTTTTCTTCTAGGCGAATACGATATTGAGATTTTTTTCCGGAACGAGATTGGTTTCTAAGATCACTTCCGGCTTTAGGCCTTTTATTAGTTAGTCCTGGTAAAGCCCCCAGGCGGCGTATTTTTTTGAAACGAGGTCCTCGGTAACGCGACATAAAGACTCCTTATTCTTATTTCGAATTCATTTCCATTCTTTTTTTTTTTTTGAAAATTTTATTTACAGAAAAAACCTAAACTAAAACTGAACTAAATGAAACGAAGTTTGCTGAAGTAGTGTACTTGTACTATAAAGAATAAATAAAGAAAATAAAGAAGAATGAGATAAATTGGATAAATCTTCAACCTTTCTATTTCAACCTTTCTATTATTATATATATAAGATCCTTTTCCTGACATAGTTGGAAGTTCCTATAACTTAATAAATTCATGGATTTTGGAAAAGGGGGAAGACACTTTTTCAATATTCTTTGATTTCAAAGGCAGATTATCAATTTTTCAAAAATTCAATAAAAAAATGAAAAAGAGGAAAAAGCCGGCTATCGGAATCGAACCGATGACCATCGCATTACAAATGCGATGCTCTAACCTCTGAGCTAAGCGGGCCCACATAATAGAAATTTTC